CTATTTAGTTTTTCGATGTTTTTTCACATAACATACATAGGGCGGTTGTTCCATTTTATTTGTTTTCTCCATTTATTCTTTTTTTCAATACTAATATTGACAACAGTGTATCAAATAAATATAATCCGATCGTGAATAAATGGATCCATTTACTTATGTTAATTATAGGCTCCATTTAATTTATCAAATGGTGGATTTTCTACGATACAAAAACAAGGAATCCCTTATTTGTTTGATTATGATTGAAAGGTAATTAATTGAATTTGAATTGAGAGGTAAATAAAAAACGAAATAATACATACATATATATTAATAAAAAAATTTAATATAGAATAATGTAGAATGGATAACATAGTAAATAGTGGATATCAAGGGGTGGTCTATCATTTTTTATTTTTTGAGAGAAAATTTTTTGTTTTATCTGTTCATTTTTATGTTGAGAATCTATTCGCCTTCGATATTTTGAGTTTTTTCCATTTTTGAATGTCTAATATTTTTATTTTTTTAGACAATTCAATCTTTTATTTGTGTTGTTTTTATTGCGATTGGATATACACACCCATCCTATTTATAAATTTAATAAATAAATAGTATTTGGGGTTGCTAACTCAATGGTAGAGTACTCGGCTTTTAAGAGCGACTCCATTTTTTACACATTTCTATGAAGCAATTTGTTCGTCCATACCATCGGTAGAGTTTGTAAAACCACGACTGATCCAGAAGGGAATGAATGGAAAAAGTAGCATGTCGTATCAATCAATCACGAATTCGAAAAGTATTTCACTCTTATATGTATCCGGTCCAAATTTTTGTTTGAATTCGTGGCTCGGAACAAAAAAATTCAGTTGGGTTTAATTTATAAAGGGATAGAGCTTGGCGGCTCTAATTATAGGGAAACAAAAAGTAACGAGCTTTCATTTATTTTGTATTTGAATGATTACCCCATCTAATTATACGTTAAAAAGAGGTTAGTGCTTTATGTGGGAAAAGCTTTTCCTGTGAATGGATTATTTATTTTTATTATGAGTCCTAACTATAAAGCAATTTTCCATTAAATTTGGGGATAGCGAGAAATGTGTATGTGTAAAAGAAAGAGTATATTGATAAAGATATTTTTTTCCAAAATCAAAAGAGTGATTGGGTTGAAAAAAATAAAGGATTCCTAATTAGCTTGTTATCCTAGAACAAAAATTAGGTGGAAAAAGCGATTGGAGCGAGTCCGTTGATAGGTTTTGCTTGTTTTCTAGGTATCTATATACAATATATAGAATTCGTTTTTTATTTATATATTCAAATTTAGATATATATAGAATTCCCTGTTTTGACCATATCGCACTATGTATCATTTGATAATCCAATGAATCTCTGATTCTTTATTTGACTAAATAGGATTTTTTAAAATGGAGGAATATTGCGTATTTTTAGAATTCCATAGATCTCGCCACCGGGACATCCTATACCCGCTTTTTTTTCGGGAGTATATTTATGGACTCGCTTATAGTCGTGGATCCATTTTTGTGGAAAATGTAGGTTATAATAATAAATTTAGTTTACTAATTGTAAAACGTTTAATTACTCGAATGTATCAACAGACTCATTTGATCATTATTGTTAATGATTCTAACAAAAATCCTTTTTGGGGTTATAACAATAATTATTATTCTCAAATAATATTCGAAGGTTTTGTTGTCGTTCTAGAGATTCTATTTTCTCTACAATTATATATATCTTCCTTAAAAGAGTTAGAAATCGTAAAATCTTATCCAAATTTGGGATCAATTCATTCCATTTTTCCTTTTTTCGAAGATAAATTTATATATTTCAATCATAAGTCAGATATAAGAATACCCTATCCTATCCATCTGGAAATCTTGGTTCAAATCTTTCGATATTGGATAAAAGATGTCTTTTTCTTTCACTTATTAAGGTTGTTTTTTTATTACTATTGTGACGAGAACAGTTTTTTTACTCCAAAAAAATCGATTTCTACTTTTTTTTTAAAAAGTAATCCAAGATTTTTCTTACTACTATATAATTTATATGTATGGGAATACGAATCTATCTTTCTTTTTCTACGTAATAAATCCTTTCAGTTACGATTGAAATATTTTCGCGTTTTTTTTGAGCGAATTTTTTTCTATGAAAAAATAGAACATCTTGCAGAAATATTTGTTAAGAATTTCTCATATACCTTATCATCCTTCAGGGATCCTTTCATCCATTATGTTAGATATCAAGGAAAATCAATTCTGGTTTCAAAGAATACGCCTCTTTTGATAAATAAATGGAAATACTATTTTATCTATTTATGGCAATGTCATTTTGATATTTGGTCTCAACCAAGAACGATCGATATAAACCAATTATCCCAGCATTCATTTCACTTTTTGGGTTATTTTTTAAGTATTAAGCTAAATCTTTCAGTGGTACGAAGTCAAATGTTACAAAATTCATCTCTAATCAAAATTGTTATGAAAAAGCTTGATACAATAGTTCCGAT